TTTTCCAAATTAGTCCCGCGGGTACATATAATTCAGAAGAATATGTGAGTGATTCATACACAGCATCTCTTTCTTTTATCAAGGGTTCTACCAATTTATATGTTTCCACAAATAATTTAAATTCAATTTCTTGATCTTCAATTTTTGGAAATTTATGAAATTCTTCCGTCAAGCCCTGATTAATGAATCTATAAAATCCCTCAAATTGAATCTGACTAAATCCAGGTATTGTGGACATTCCCTCATTTCCATTCCGGAGCATCTTAATCTTAAGTTTCCTGTTTATCGAAAAAATCCCATTATTGACTCACTATTCATCGAACCATACGGATCGATCTAGCAATGATGGAATGTATATTCTGTTTACTGAATCACATGAAATTTCAGCCAACTCCATATATGTAATGTATTTCATACGTATGAACGGAAACGAGACGGAGGAATGAAGAGCATTTTCGACGCAAGTTCGAATTTGCGACAAGTACAAATGGAAATGAATTGATAAAACATTCCTGGAAAAAAAATTCTATCACTTCCACTTATGGAGTCTTGTATAGAATATAAAAATTGATCCAATTTCTACCTATTATTATGATATTACGATCAGATTGGGTACCAAAAAAATAAATGGATTCAGGATTAAATCTGCTCTTTATGAATGAGATAAAGACAGAATAATCAGGAGCAGTATAGAATTTCCTTTTTTTAGCACACTTTAATGTTCAAAAAAGAATTCGCGGATTCTTTTTGGTAGTAGAATTTATAGATAGAATACGATTGAATTGCGTAATAGTAATAGGAGTAGTATTTATTAAGTACATGCCGATATACCTATCCGCATATCGCATCTTTTATCGTAATTTTACTTGTGGCAACAGAAGTCAGGTCGCACTATATCATAATTCCTATTTTCTATTCAAAATATTCAATGAAAAATTTAAGCACGATAATTCTCTATAGGGATATGTACATAAGAGAAAGACCCAATTCGGTATCTGTGTAACAATTTCTGTTCTGGGGTTTACATATACACATATATTTTGTTATAATTGAAATTGAAAAGGATTGATTATTGAAAATAATTGATACTGATTAGTCGTAAATTAATTTGATTTTCTTATACCATTAAAGAAACACAATTTGAGATACAAATTTAAGAACCGTTCGCTAATTCTAAAGTAAAAATAGTTAATGGTTCCAATTTGCCCTGAATTTTTCGGTCTGTGACCGGAAATCCATTTTTTCTCTTTTCAATAGAAGGAGAAGGGAAGTTTTTAAGCAGTGTGTCTTTTGAGATACAATCAATCGAAGAGAATAATCTAAACTGGATCCAATAAAAAATAGGGATTAATTTTTGAAAAGGGATAAGTACAATGGGATTCAAGATCCAAAAAAAATTAGTAATAGAATATGGATGGATAAAAATATTATCCATTTTTTTTGGATCAGATTTGGCGGCATGGCCAAGTGGTAAGGCGGGGGACTGCAAATCCTTTATCCCCAGTTCAAATCCGGGTGTCGCCTGATCAACAAAAGACTTGAAATTTCTTATTCTGCTGATCTAACTCGACAAATTCTTGCCCCGCAAGAAGCAGAGGCAAACGACTAGGCCTGTCGATACTTGATTTTTAGAATCCATAATTCTATAAAAAAAACTGTAAATTTTTTTTCTCAAAATCTGGGTTCTGGGTACCGGTCCAAACCGGTACCAATAGGTATGAAGTAACCCTTACTTATTAATGATTGATTCGGACATTTATTTGATTTATGATATCAATTGAATCAAATAAATAGTGAGAGTCAATTCTGGGATTCAGAATTACGAAAGTAAGAGGTCGGAAATCTTAGTATCCAAAGGTTCCTAAAGGACACTCCATTTTTGCTCCTAGGATTGAAGAAGAGATTATACGAAAGACTATCAAGACTTCCTAATTATCTTACACTACCTATACTAAATACTAAAATAGTGTCTACTGACTCTGTCTGGAATTAGATTGAATAGAATAGGCTGATGGGAAATCAATTTAGAAGTTGTGGAAAGGACTGAAGATACTTTGTATCCAGACTCACGAGAGGCTTTGAGTACTCAAACATTCAATCAACATGGTTGGGTGGCTCTTATTTATTTTATAGAGTAAAAAGAAAAGTTGAAAAAAAAAAATTCTTTGCCCGTGTAGGGGATTACAAAAAAAAAGAATGTATGTAATAATGGTGGTGGTGTCTTACCATTCCATTCTTTCACAGAAAGAAAGACGTAAGCCTTAGATCAAATAAAATAGAGGTATCTGATAGATGGTTATCTATCTTGATGGTATATTTTGACGTCTTTTGCTTATGAAAGAAAGGTAACAAACAATAGGTCTTACTATTTCTACATGTTCCATTAGGAGCATTCCTTTGCTATTTCCAAATAAAAGGTGTGTGTATCGTATTTGTGCTTAATGCTTCCCGATTCTACCAGAAATTTTCTAATCTAGGAACTTGTTACGAGTAGATTCATTGGATTAGTTCATCAATAGCCTTAAGTCAGAATCCTATTTTCTTTTGACTCTGCACCATTGATTCCACTATGATTATTGATCAATAATCAATAATGAAATAATTCCTTCATAGAGATAGGAGACATAATTCACATGGATATAGTAAGTCTCACTTGGGCTGCTTTAATGGTAGTCTTTACATTTTCCCTCTCACTCGTAGTATGGGGAAGAAGTGGACTCTAGGGGTACTACTAATTGAATAATCGATTGAGTGATCGAATTGTATCAATCGTTTAATTGATCGTTTTGCGAAACTAAAAAAAAAAAAAAAAAAGATTCCTTGGTTTCGTTTTCTTTTATTTTTATTTTATATAGTTAATATAAATCTATATATTAAGTTATAAGTTATAAGAAGCCTAGGAATTAGAAGAGTTGGCCTTGGATTATTTTGGATTGATCGAAACCCATACAAGTGGATGTAGCGAAAAAAAAAAAGAAATAGAATTAGACTGCTATTTCGATGTATATGTATTAGATGTACATCTAATACATGTACATATTGTAAATTGATCTATATCTATATAAAACCATATCTGTATACAACTTTATATGAGAAAATTTATATGATCATACTATTTATATGATAATAAATTTATATGATAAAAATATACAATACTATCTAGTGCGGTAGAAAGAACTATATATAATATAGTTCTTTCTACCGCACTATCTCAGATACTTATGATTCCAGCCAAATCATTTCATTTAAAACTTGGAGTTTTAATCCCTTTCTTTTATTTCTTCAATCATTGATAAGAACTAATAATCCAACCAAGTTTCAGTTAAATTAATCATTTTGACTGACTGTTTTTACGTAGATGATAAGTAAAAAAGCAGTAGGAACTAGAATGAACAGTGCAGTAGCAATAAATGCGAGAATATTGACTTCCATAATCTCATTGTTTTTTTTTACTTCACAATAACTCGGGATCTAATCCCATAGAGATAAGAAATTTTACTCCTGTCAATTCAATGGGATGAATTGAATTCTGATGATACTGAATCGGATCAATATTATGAATAACAATATCTGATCTATCAAATCGATTCATCGTCGAGAATTGAATAGTATAACATAAGAAAATCTTTTATTTTATCTATACTAAATCCGAAATGGGATTCTTTATTGGATCAGGAATTCCATTGAATTTTTCATCCTTTTTTCTACTTTTTTTTTCTTTTCCATAACCTACTGTCTTTGTCTTCCTTATACAACTCTCTTTCCTTATACTTATACATACAATTATGAGATATTATATGACCGGTATTCTATGGGTCACACAGATCCAAACAGTAGAAGTGAGATGGAAAAAAGGACGGGTGTTAAGTGGAAAAGATCTAATATTCCAACAAATTTACTAAAAAGGGGTGTTGCTTGGTCTTTTATTTTATTAGTATAGTATCTCTTTCTCTTCTTCTTTCTTGGATTGAGACTAGAACGCATACATCAAAAATTCAGTGTGCAATTTGCATGAGAATAAATAGATTGTTTCCAATTAGTAATTGAGGATACACAAAGAAAGTCGAGGTAATTATGTTAAGTTCATTGTGTATCGTACAATAAACGAATACAATTTGTGTATGTACTCCCGGTAAAAATGGGGGAACTTTATTCCATTTCATTGTTCAAGAACAATTGAAAAAGAAAGTCAGACGAGTATGGTATCTATTAAAATACTGAATATAGTAATGCCACCGATTGTACCAACTTACATATGTCTCCCCTTATCAATCGGTATTAGTGAAAGAAATTGAAATTCCCGTACTTGTCTGATGATAAATGCGAAACGAAAAACAAAAGAAATAAGGATCCCCGCTGGGGATTAGATCTTGCTACCTGTCCCCCCTTTCGCAGAAAATGGAGAGATGAATTTATCAATTCATCGGATCCTAGTTCGGGACTGACGGGGCTCGAACCCGCAGCTTCCGCCTTGACAGGGCGGTGCTCTGACCAATTGAACTACAATCCCAGCAAGGTGTATGGCATACATATTCTTACTAGTTTTATAAGAACGTTCTATTCGTTGTGTTGTAACAGAAACACGAATGATATACTGAATATCCACATGGATATGGAATATAGTGAGAGCGACACGGATTACTAGTAACGAGTGGTTATTTTATTGCCAAAAAAATGGGTAATCAATTTTTCAATGAGAAAAAGAACTATTTTAATTTTTATGATACTTAATCTTAATTAAGTATCATTAATCTAGATCGTTAGAAAAATCAGAACGAATGAGAAAAACATGGATAGAGAAAAAATTGACTCTTTCTCTTCATTTCTACGGATCAGGCATTTCTGTTTCTGGAGGACAAATTGGTTATTTCATATTCATGGAGCAACGAATTATTGGGCCGAGCTGGATTTGAACCAGCGTAGACATATCGTCAACGAATTTACAGTCCGTCCCCATTAACCGCTCGGGCATCGACCCAGGAAGAATAAATTCTAGATTT